GTTGCTTCCTATTCTGCGACATATGACTTTGTCGCATAAAAAGCCGTTCCGTTCCCCTCTGATCTGATCGAGAAGAATGATTCAACCTGCCTGGCATCAGGAATTCTGAAACTTTCCGAATCCAGCATTTTAGGAAGTCTCACCTTCTTAGCTAGAGGAGTGAGTTCTTTGCCATTGAGGTAAGCTCGTCTTCCCGATCTTGATTGAACCTCGCTCCTATGCCATTCAACGTCCATTCACGGAGTCAATGCCGGAAAGATCGCCCTTGCCTTTAAGCCAACTCCTCTGCCATTCAATCCCGGCTAGACCGATCCTTCTTTCCTGGTTCTCCTTTCATTTCTCTAGGCTCCTAGTCTGCAGCTGCTAGATCAGAAGGATCAGAAAAGCGCGTAAGAAGAGGTCGGATTCGGATTCGGCTAGTGGTGGAATAAGAAGACCTAAATCAGATCTTCCCTCGCTATTTGGAAGCGATGCATCGTGAACTGCAGCCTCAACAGCAGCTTTCAGTGTCACCAACGTTGAACTGCAACGATTTGAATCCTTGTACTTCGACTACTTCGACCAAGAAGGGCTAGTTTTGAAAGAAGCGATTCGATGCCCCTGAAATAGGGCTTTACTGAGAAAAGAAAGTTAGAACCCTATCACGTCTAACATTGAAATCTAAGACGTCTCTTTCAAGGGCCTAAACCAGGCAGAGCAACAACCGAAACAACAGACTAGCCCTCAAGCTTCTGTATTGGAAGAACTCATTTCAGAGATGGCCAGATCATCCTACTTTCGGTTCTTTTCTCATGTGCGCGTAGTTGGACAGACGCACTTCCCCTAGATTGAAAGTAGAGATCTTCCCCCAGGCGCTAATTCTATGATTGAAAAGCTGATGAATGTGCTAATCCAGAAGAAGGAAAAGCAGACGCAAGCAAGACGAGAGGCATCCCGAAACCAATGAAACTAGGTCAGCTGCTTGATTGTTGATCCGTCAAAGAACCTATCTTCTTGAACAGCCTATTTCGTAATAATAGGTGTTGCACCATAAGGGCTTGCTCTGTGACCAGTCAGAACCTCTCTTTGTCACCAACTTCTTTTCTAAGAAGAGTTTGTTATAGAAGGGCTTGCTCGATCCTGATAGGAACGAACCAAAGTCTCGAACTGATGCTCCAAAGGCGGGAGTCCGAGCATCGACGTCTAAAAGTTCCAATGCGTGAGTCAGGCCAAAGGTTTTTTAGTCGAAAGGGGGAAAGCTAGGATTCGAGCCAAAGGAAAGAGGTTTAGTCTCTGCCCATGTGCCTGTTTTTGTTGATGCAGAACACTGCCTTTAAAGAGTAGTTGTCTCCGCCTCCAGCTGCCGATGTTGTTGATTTGGTGACCTTCACCCGTACCAAAGTAGGAAGATTCGTCCAATCGGTCAACCGAAAGCGGCATTCGGAGGCAGTCGCAGGGAGGGGTTCAGTCCAAACCAAAGAGGAGAAGAAGTTTTCCTTCTGGTTGCGCCCCTCTGGAACGATTCGTCGAAAAGTGGGAATAGTCGTCGCATCCACGTGGAAAAGTGTCAAAGAAGGAGTCGGGTCACCCTACTACATCTGCGGAAGGAGTGCTTTTTGTGTTTTGTTTTCTTGGGCTAGGCCTAACTGGAGTCACTCCTTTTCTAGTCTTAGCTCTGAGTCCACAACTTCGATTTCATAAGAGAAGGGCTTGTTTCATAAGATCGGCTGCTATTTCTCTGCGAGGCCATCGGGACTCTATTCGCCCAGCGAAATCCGTTGTCTAAAAAGAGCGGTTGAATCAAAGATAGCAATCCCGAACGAACCTCTATAGGCTAAGGATGAATGTTTTATCACCAGTAATTTGATTAGGAGAATGCTAATGAACCTGTTTTCGGAGGAGAACAAGAACGAGACAGAACAGCGGAACTCACAGATAAAAGAGTCTCCCGCGCCCATTACACTCTCTTAGACTTCCTAATTGTCTTTAAGCACACGTCACTGCTCCTACTGTTAGATTCAGTAGACAGCACAGGGGACCAAAATCAGGAAGTCATCTACTGCGCCCCGGACACTCCCCAAGGGAGAAGTTGCTTTGTTCGCGCTTGAACTGCACTCTGCTAGCTCCTATGCTTCCACTTTCAGACAGTTCCTAGAAAAGAAGTACTAGACTGAGAACAGGGAAGAGAACTATTGTTGACAGATATCGCTTAACTGATTGCGCCATAAGTACAGTACTAGAGTAAAGGAGGAACTATTTAAAGAAAGGAATCAAAGAATGATGAAACCTGCGGTCCATCGCACTTGCGGGGCTTCTATGAGCTTCAGCCTCTCTGAGCCCTTAGCTCCCAATGAATTCAAACTTGCAAAGAAAGGGATCACCGGAAGTGGAGCGCTCTCCTTAGCGCAAGCCATAAGAAGGCAGCAACCTACCTTTAATTGCTCTTTCAGCCAAGTCGAAAGATGAAAAGGGGCTTTCTTCTAAAGTCGCTATTTTTGTTATAGAAGGTCATCTCCAAGTCGAGAAAGGTTCTTTGATTCTATACACTAAAAACCATGAAATACCTCTTTTGCTTTCAAAAAAATGTCAACCCCTACAGGACAAGGGCGGAACTTGTTTTGGAAGAGGGGATCACCTAGGTAGCGCATAAGCTGGAGCCGGAGACTGGACCAACTATTGCAAGAGGCCGGCTTCCCGGTCAAATGAAGGGTATTTCCCAGAAGGAGAGTTGAGTAATGGCGGGTTTCGGGACTTAATGACTTTTCTGGTGGTTCACTGGCAGGTTGGGAATCCGAATATCCCACAATGACAGAGTTCACCGAAATAGGATTTCCAGATATAGTGCCTTTGATTATACCAGGCGTGTACCCCATCTATAAGTTGCTAGTTCGGCTTGTGATGATAGTTTAGTAGTATAAAATAAGTCAAGTATAGTACATCGAAGTACGGAAGGAAGAAGAGAGGAATCCACTCCAAGTCCCTTTTGTGTGTGGATCTTATGGATCTCCTGTATCGACCGGACTAAGAGTCAAATAAGGTTAGATTGCCTTACCACCAGTAGTTGAAAGACAGCGTTTCAGGCCCATAGTTGTATTCAGTAAGTTGGGTAGCTCAATTCCAATCTTTCAGCCTAGCACTTATTCTTACTGGAAAAGCGATGCCAGGAGTCGTGCTAGCTGGAGACTGAGACTTAGCTTGAGCTTGAGCCAATGTACAATATATCTTGCGTCTGAACTTGAGCTAGAAGCCGAACCGCTTACCAACAGTTCTTTTTTCCCGGTTTCTAACCGCAAGAGGGGCGAAGCGAAGAGGTTTAGGGAGGGGGAAGGGGACCGAGAAGGAGGGATCGGACATTCAGTTCAAGGTGGAGAACCTATAGTTACGTTCAACACAGCAAACTACTTGTCTTTGGGGTTACCTTTCTTTCATTAAAACAGATTCAGATACGATTGGAGTCACTTGACAGGGGCATCTCTATTGCCGGGTTGGCACTAAAGAAGGAGGGTTCCACTTAAGTTGAATTCCGTTTCGTCAGGGGCTCCCCAAACTCTTTCTATTGCGGGCTTGAGCATATACTTCTTTGTCCGTAATCACTGGCTTTCAAGGTGTATACTTAGAGCAAAAGGAATGAAACCAAAGTTCACTTTTTGTTAGATACCAGGGAAGTACTTACAGCTAGGCCTTCTTGCACTTCAAACCCTTCTTTCTTTTGCTAGAGTTTGATCCTACAATAGTCTATAGCAACCTTCATTCCTATAACCTCCTGCCGTTGAAGCTACGGTCCAGTAGCCTCTGTCGATACTATAGTCAGAAGAATCCCCATACCACTCAAGATAGAGCCTTACACCTGATGGAGAGGCAGTTGTTCGTAAACCAAAAACCCAGCGCATTGTACGATGCGAGATTCCAAGAAAACTGGAAGAAGGTCGTGAACTATTTCATCTGCTGGAGGAGCGAAGCCACTCGACTAAAAGGAGAGGAAATGATAGCTAGCTCGACCTTATTATTATGAAAAGGGGAGAGGATACTTCCTTAGTAGAAGTGGGTTTACGAGGTTAAGGAGAGAAAAGAAGATACGGCTTCAAAGCCGGATATAAAGTATAGAGCTGAGACTAAGCAAACGGAGGATCTAAAAAGGGTGTTTAATACTGGGTCGATCTGATGCTCGATCGATCGAGGGAATGGGATTGATACCGAGGAGGAGAAGTGAAATCCGGCTACTCGACTATCTTTCCCACTTCCAGTATTTCCACCTGAGCACCCATCAGAAAGAATTCGATCAAATGTTGTCGATTCTTCAAGTCAAGGGGACATATAAAGTCAAGGCTCTAACAACCGAATTGGGATCTTAGGCCTCAAGATGAAAAAAGGCTTGAGGGAGGAGTCCCGCTCGAAGATCTCCCCTTTCGATCAGTTGGTTTCGTAGGATCGATGGATCAAACTGGAAGATTGGACAATAGGCGAAAGTTGGAAGAAACTCGGACCAGGTGCCCGGTTGCGGGAGAAGATCTATGTCACCACTTGAAGGGTTGTTGGGGCTTCGAGGGGTTGAAAGAATCGTAGGATAGTAGGATAGTTTATAGTTGGAATTCTTAAACCTAGGTTTCGCTCAATGACTGAACCTGGACTCAAAGCCAGGCTGCCTACGTACCTTCGGGGATCAAGTCATAACGGAGTTCTTTTCTATTAAGCACAGCACACATTAGTACGAGTTACACGTTTTAGCTAAAAAAAAAACCACTTATTACATTAAAAGATCCAAGGCTTTCAGATATAATTCACTGGCTGGGTTTTGTAACTGGTCTACCAGTATACTAAGATCATCTCGGCTTACTATATCCCCGAGGCTGACTCTTTGAGCAAGGGTTTGTGCTATGTCCAACCAGTTGTATTGATCACGCGAAAGGGAAGGATCGAAAAAGGCCCTAAGACTAATAGTAAGCATATGAAGGATTGCAGCCTTTAAGCGCAACGTATCCGCGGAATCCATCGGAAGCGCCTGTGGCAGGTCGACTTCAGCC